AATGATGAGCCTGACTAAAGGACTATCGTGATAGGATAAAATATGTAGTAATAAAACTACCTTCATTACATCTAACAGAATTAAACTATCACCATCAAGCATCAAAAGCCGCCGTGCACCATACACCAAGATGTAAAAATAAACATCAACATAGAAAAGTAAGCTAATTTAAGCTAATGGGTTCATACCCCATATATAGAGTTTAACACTCTCTTCTCTAATGCCCAGCAACTCAACAAAAGTCCTCTTACTATTAACCCTAGTAGGTGGTATATTAGTGTCTGTATCCTCCAATTCATGACTAGGAGCATGAATAGGTGTGGAAATCAACCTAATATCATTTATCCCTTTAATGTCCAATGTCCACAATATGTACAATACAGAAGCCTCACTAAGGTATTTCATTGTACAAGTCCTCGCCTCAGCAACGCTACTATTTCTAGTAGTAATAAAGGCATTAATAGAGGATTTATTCACATTTGAAATAAGTCCTTACACACCAGTGATTATCAGCACACCCTTACTGCTGAAAAGAGGAGCTGCCCCATTTCACTGATGATTTCCAGGAGTTATGGAAGGTTTAAGATGAGAAAACTGTATATTACTAATAACACTACAAAAAGCTGCCCCCTTGATATTAATTTCATACCTGGTTGAGATCAACATATTTACATTAAGAATCATCCTGATGTCAACAATCGTAGGGGCAATTGGTGGATTAAATCAAAACTCCATACGAAAAATCTTAACATACTCATCCATCAACCACACCGGTTGAATATTAATTGCATTAACCACAAGAGAAAATTTATGATTAGTATATTTCATAATTTACTCAACACTGACCTTAGCAGCAGTTTCAGCCATTAAACTATCTGGAGTCTCGTTTATTAATCAAACTATAATAACGAACAAAGAAACAGCATTAACGAAATTCATAATATTTACATCCCTCTTATCCTTGGGTGGTCTTCTGCCGTTCCTTGGTTTCCTGCCTAAATGAATTGTTATTCAAGCAATGGTTATAAACAATATAGTTCCACTTGCTACAGTTGCAGTCTTAACATCATTAATTACCCTGTACTATTACCTAAAAATTTCTTACTCAAGATTCCTAATCCTAAACGCAGAACCAAAATGAAATCTTAAGGCAAACAAAAACAAAATAACCGTAAACATCAGAGCATTAATTTTGTCATCAATTTCCTTGATAGGTCTAGCCGTATGCACAATCGTAATTAACATTAACTAAAGGCCTTAAGTTAAGTACAAACTAATAACCTTCAAAGCTATAAATAAAGGGCTTCCTTTAGGCCTTGGTAAGTCCTTATAACTCACCCCTACAGAATTGCATTCTATAATCACACAATGAATACAAGGCTCACGTAAGATAGTGGAAGAGCAACGTAAACGCTCCTAAATAGATTTACAGCCTATCGCCTACTTATTATTCTCAGCCATCCCACTAATTTTCACCCGTTGATTCTTCTCAACTAATCACAAAGACATTGGAACATTATACTTCGTATTCGGAGCCTGATCAGGAATGGTCGGAACTTCACTAAGAATACTTATTCGAACAGAACTAGGACAACCAGGATCCTTAATTGGAGATGATCAAATCTACAACGTCATTGTAACAGCTCACGCCTTCGTTATAATTTTCTTCATAGTTATACCAATCATAATTGGTGGGTTCGGAAATTGATTAGTGCCCCTAATACTATGAGCACCGGACATAGCCTTCCCACGAATAAACAACATGAGTTTTTGACTACTACCACCCTCATTAACTCTATTACTTACCAGCAGAACAGTAGAAAGCGGAGTGGGAACAGGATGAACTGTTTATCCCCCTCTTGCTAGAGGAATTGCTCACGCCGGTGCATCCGTGGACCTAGCCATCTTCTCCCTTCATCTAGCAGGTGTATCCTCTATCCTAGGGGCAGTAAACTTTATTACAACAACAATCAACATAAAGCCAAAAAGTATAAAACCTGAACGAATTCCATTATTCGTCTGATCAATTGCAATTACTGCCCTTCTCCTACTACTTTCACTGCCAGTCCTAGCTGGGGCAATCACAATACTATTAACAGACCGCAACCTAAACACATCATTTTTCGACCCAGCAGGAGGGGGAGACCCAATCCTCTACCAACACTTATTTTGATTCTTTGGGCACCCTGAAGTTTATATTCTCATTCTACCAGGATTTGGTATAATTTCTCACATTATCTGCCACGAAAGAGGTAAGAAGGAAGCATTTGGAAACCTGGGGATAATTTTTGCTATACTAGCAATTGGATTATTAGGGTTTGTGGTATGAGCACACCACATATTCACAGTAGGCATAGACGTCGACACACGAGCATACTTCACATCAGCCACTATAATCATTGCTGTACCAACTAGGATTAAAATTTTCAGATGACTTGCAACAATGTATGGAACTCGAATAACATACAGAGCAGCATGCCTATGAGCACTAGGATTTGTTTTCCTATTCACAATAGGAGGATTAACTGGTGTAGTCCTAGCAAACTCATCAATTGACATTGTACTACACGACACTTATTATGTTGTAGCACACTTCCATTATGTGTTATCAATAGGAGCAGTATTTGCAATCATAGGAGGATTCGTTCAATGATTCTCCTTATTTACAGGACTAACCATAAATCCTAAATGATTAAAGGCTCAATTTGCTGTTATATTTGTGGGAGTAAACCTAACATTCTTCCCTCAACACTTCCTGGGACTAGCCGGAATACCACGACGGTATTCAGACTATCCAGACGCATACACCACATGAAATATCATCTCATCAATAGGATCAACAATCTCATTCGTAAGTGTAATAATGTTTTTATTTATTATATGAGAAAGAATTGCATCAAACCGACTAATTCTATTCCCAACACACACAAGAAATTCGGTAGAATGATTACAAAACTTCCCACCAGGAGAACATAGCTATTCAGAATTACCAACTATTACACTAACAAATTAATACTCAAAATCTAACGTGGCAGATAAGTGCATTGGATTTAAGCTCCATAAATAAAGTTTTTAACTTTCATTAGAAAAATGACAACATGATTGAACTTAACACTACAAGATAGAGCCTCACCAGTCATAGAACAACTAATTTACTTTCATGATCATGCACTAATAATTATATTAATAATTATTACAGCAGTATTTTACACAATAATTAGAATCATTCAAAACAAACAAACCAGACGATTCATTTTAGAAGGACAAATAATTGAAACCATTTGGACAATTGCACCAGCAGTAATTCTAGTATTTATTGAAATCCAATCCCTACGACTCCTATACTTAATAGACGAAATCCACAACCCAGCAATAACTCTTAAAGCAGCTGGACATCAATGATACTGAAGTTATGAATATTCAGACTTCACGAAGCTAGAATTCGATTCATATATAGTGCAACATGAAGACCAGCAAATTGATACATTCCGGCTACTAGATACAGATAACCGAATTGTATTACCCATAAACTCACCAATCCGATTAATTGTAACAGCAGCAGACGTTTTACACTCATGAACAGTTCCAAGACTTGGTGTAAAAACAGATGCAACACCAGGACGACTCAATCAAGTCAGATTCTCAATTAACCGACCAGGACTCCTTTACGGACAGTGTTCAGAAATCTGCGGAGCAAATCATAGATTTATACCAATTGTAGTTGAAAGAGTATCAACAAATCAATTCATTAACTGAGTATCAAAGATAAGAGAATCATCAGATGACTGAAAGCAAGTAATGGTCTCTTAAACCAGCTCATGGTATCCTAGCAAATATCTCTGATGAAAAGAATTAGTTAATTTATATAACATCAGAATGTCAAACTGAAGTAATCAAAAAGATATCCTTTTATCCCTCAAATAATACCCATAGAATGAACACTTTTATACATTATATTCCTAGCCACATTCATAATATTCAACATTATAAACTATTTTACCCAGCCAGCAAGACAAAAATCAACAACAAAGAAAACTATTTATATCAACAAAATCAACTGAAAGTGATAAGAAATCTATTCTCAATCTTTGACCCAACAACAGAAATCAATAATCTTTCATTAAATTGAACAAGAACAGCAATTGGATTATTATTAATTCCAACAAGAATTTGATTAATTCCGTCACGTAATAGAATAATAGTAAGACTGCTAATAAATAAACTACATCAAGAAATAAAAACGATCTTAAGAAAAGGAAACGAAAATAAAGGAAATTCTTTCATCCTAACATCATTATTCCTAATAATTTTAACTAATAACTTCCTAGGACTATTTCCATACATCTTCACTAGAACAAGACATTTAACACTTACACTGACTCTGGCCTTACCATTATGAATGAGATTTATATTATTTGGATGAATTAAAAATACCAACCACATGTTTGAACACCTAGTACCACAAGGCACACCAACCATACTGATGCCATTTATAGTTATCATCGAAACAATCAGAAATTTAATCCGACCAGGAACCCTAGCCGTACGTCTAACAGCAAATATAATTGCAGGACACTTATTATTAACGCTATTAGGAAACAACGGACCATCAATAAGACACACTTTATTAACTGTCCTAATCACCGCACAAATCCTATTATTAATTCTGGAAGCAGCAGTAGCAATTATCCAATCATACGTATTTGCAATCCTGAGAACTCTATACTCTAGAGAAGTCAACTAATGTCAATACACGAAAACCACTCATTCCATATAGTAAATAAAAGTCCCTGGCCACTAACAGGAGCTATCGGAGCAATAGTTACCCTTATAGGCTTAATCAAGTGATTTCATCAATACGACGACAGCCTGTTAGGAATCGGAGCACTAATCACCGTATTAACTATAATTCAATGATGACGAGACGTAACACGAGAAGGAACATATCAAGGCCTTCACACAAAGGTAGTAACAACAGGTTTACGATGAGGAATAATTCTATTTATTGTTTCCGAAGTATTATTTTTCGTTTCATTCTTCTGAGCATTTTTCCACACAAGACTATCACCAACAATCGAGTTAGGATCAACATGACCACCCACAGGAATTCAACCATTCAACCCTATACAAGTTCCCTTATTAAATACAGCAATTCTACTAGCATCAGGAGTTACTGTAACCTGGGCACACCACGGACTCCTAGAAAATAACGCCACACAAGCAACTCAAGGGCTATTCTTCACTGTTCTACTGGGATTATATTTTACAGCATTACAAGCCTATGAATACATTGAAGCACCATTCACAATTGCAGATTCAGCATACGGGTCAACATTCTTTGTAGCAACAGGATTCCACGGACTACACGTAATTATCGGAACAACATTCCTCACAACATGTTTATTACGACAAACCACACTACATTTCTCATCAAACCACCACTTCGGATTCGAAGCAGCAGCCTGATACTGACACTTCGTAGACGTAGTTTGATTATTCTTATACATCTCAATCTACTGATGAGGAAGATAAAATCATATTTATCTAATACAAGTAAAGTATACTTGACTTCCAATCAAGAAATTTGTGAAAACAAGATAAATAATACTAATAATCGTAACAACAGCAACAATAACTATCCTACTATCGTCAGCCATCATGGTATTAACAACACTATTATCGAAGAAAATAAATGAGGACCGAGAAAAAAGATCACCATTCGAGTGTGGCTTCGATCCCAAAAACTCAGCACGACTACCCTTCTCATCACGATTTTTTTTAATTGCAGTGATCTTCATAATCTTTGATGTAGAAATTGCGCTACTATTACCAATACCAATCACCATATACTCATCAAACATTAAAGCATGAATAATTGTAAGATCTATATTTCTACTAATTCTAATTATTGGATTATATCACGAATGAAATCAAGGATCCCTTGAATGAAGAAATTAACCTTGGGATTATAGTTAATAATAACATTTGAGTTGCATTCAAAAAGTACTGCTAGATAGTAGTTAATCTCAAAAACACTTTAAGTAAGAAGCAAAAATTGCAATCAGTTTCGACCTGATCCTTGATGAGTCAGTCATCCTTGCTTTAAATTTAACTGAAACCAAAAAGAGGTATATTATTGTTAATAATAAAATTGAATTAAAAAATTCCAGTTAAAGAAGTGACAGAAAAGTGAATGCTGCTAACTTATCACTATAGCGGTTAAAATCCGTTTACACTTCTATTTATATAGTTTAGAAAAAACATTACATTTTCACTGTAAAAACAAAGAAAACTTTTATAAATAAATTCTACTCAAAGGTAGTAAATACCACATCAACATCTTCAGTGTTGCGCTCTAAAAATTAAGCTATTAAAGTAATAAACAAGAATTAGTAACAAGATAACAACTCATATAACAAAAAACCCTAAAAACACCTTTAAACTATTATATTGAAATCACTGATTAACCTTACCAAGATTAAAAAGAACCCAATATAAACCCTGACCTCCAAAATATTCTATCCATCCAGAATCAAAAACCCTAGTTGCCCTGTAACCAACATTCAAAGGAAAGAAAGAAACACCATAGGTAGAAAAGAACGGCATAAATCACATAGATCCAGAAAATGAAGAAACACCAAACATACGGAAAGAAAACAAATTGTCACTAAATATAAAACTAGACATCTCATAACCCAATCAACCGCCTAAAAAAATCACTAATAAAGTAAGAAACCTCAAATAATAGGGTAAACAAATTACAGAAGGAGTAGGACAAATCAATCACATAAGAGAACCACCACCAAAAATAGACATAATTAACAAACCAATCATACCACAAACCATATTATAACTAGTCTCAACTATAGAACAAGAAGGAATAAAATTAAAATCACCGCACAAAACAAAATAAAATAAACGGAAAGAATAACAAACTGTCAAACCAGTACAAACAAACAACATTATAAAACCGAATATATTTACATATCTCATAGAAAACATTTCCAAAATAAAATCCTTAGAGTAAAATCCCGCCAAAAATGGTATACCACAAAGAGCAAAATTAGAAACCATTAAACTAGAAAAAGTAAAAGGCATATAAACAGACAAACCACCCATAAAACGAATATCCTGAGAATCCGCTATGGAATGAATAACACCACCAGCACACATGAACAATAAAGCCTTAAACAAAGCATGAGTCAACAAGTGAAGGAAAGCCAACCCAGAAAGACCAATAGAAATAGTTATAATTATAAGACCCAACTGTCTCAAAGTAGAAAGAGCAATAATCTTCTTCAAATCAAACTCAAAATTGGCTCCAAGTCCAGCCATAAATATGGTTAAACCAGAAACCAACAACAAAATAATATTTAATTCATACCCAAAGGCAGGACTAAACCGAATCAATAAATAAACACCAGCAGTAACCAATGTAGAAGAATGTACCAAAGCAGAAACAGGGGTGGGAGCAGCCATAGCAGCAGGTAATCAAGAAGAGAAAGGAATTTGAGCTCTTTTAGTTATAGCAGCCAAAACAACCAAAAAAGAAATCAATTCTATTTCAAAAGAATCAGATAAAAAATCCAAATAATAAATAAAACTTCAACTACCAAAATTAATTATTCAAGCAATAACCATTAATAAAGCAACGTCACCAATACGGTTAGACAAAACAGTCAACATACCCGCACCATAAGACTTTACATTCTGATAATAAATTACTAACAGATAAGAAACTAAACCTAATCCATCCCAACCCAATAAAATTCTTACAATATTAGGACTAATAATTAAGAATATTATTGAAACCACAAACATTAAAACCAGTATAATAAAACAAACAATATTTAAATCGCCAAACATATAGTCATCTCTGTAAAGAATAACTAAAGAAGAAATGATGAAAACAAACCCCATAAACAACAAGGACATTCAATCAAACAAGAAAGTCATAACAATAGATCTACCGTTCAAAGTAACAATATTTCAATCAACAAAATAAACTAAATCATTCATAATAAAATAAAAACCACAAAAACAACAAAACCAACCTAAAAGAAATAAAAAAACGAATCTTACAAAACAAATAGACATAAACATATATCCAAAATAAAAACTTATATCATCGGCACCACAAACCAATATTTTAACTTAAACTATTTAGATATAAACCTTAAACCCAAAAAATAGAAACATCAACCTTCAAGATAATTAAATTCAACGGAAATCAATGCAAAAACAACAATAAGAATTCACGAACATAACCCAAAGAACAAGAATAAACACCAGAATAAATTGAACCATGCTGACTATAAGAATATAAATAAAGAGTATAAGCAGCACTAAAAAAAGATAAGAAAACCAAAACAAATATAAGACATCAAGATCAAGAAACCAGTCTACTCAACAAACCAATTTCACCAAGAAGATTTAGAGAAGGGGGAGCGGCCATATTGCAAGATCTCAACAAAAATCATCATATAGTCATTCTGGGCATCAAATTAATCAAACCTTTATTAACTAAAAGACTTCGTCTACCAAACCGCTCGTAAGAAATATTAGAAAGACAAAAAAGGCCAGAAGAACATAAACCATGAGCCACCATTAAAGCAAAAGATCTACAAACACCCCAATAACTCAATGTTATAATACCACCAATAACTATACCCATATGAGCAACAGAAGAATAAGCAATTAAAGACTTCAAATCCGTTTGCCGTATACAAAACAAACTAACAAAAAGACCACCGACCAAACTTAAAGAAATTCAAACAATACCAAACCTAAAGCCAAACCTAAATAAAACAGGAAATACACGAAGAAGACCATAACCACCTAATTTCAATAGAACCCCAGCCAAAATCATAGATCCAGAAACAGGAGCCTCCACATGAGCCCTAGGAAGTCATAAATGAACCATAAATATAGGCATCCTAACTAAAAAAGCAAAGATTATACAAACATAAAACAGACCTCCCACCAAAAAATCATTACCATATAATAAAAATAAACACAAAGACCCAAAAGAATTATAAATAAATAAAATACCAACCAATAATGGAAGAGAAGCAAGCAAAGTATAAAACAACAAATAAATACCAGCCTGAACACGTTCAGGTTGATAACCTCAGCCCAAAATTAAGAACAAAGTAGGGATTAATCTACTTTCAAAAAAAACATAAAAAGAAAGTAAACCAACTCTTCTAAAAGTACAATACAACATAATAGTAAGAACAACAACAACAAATAAAAAAAACCCAGAAAAATAACCCAAACGAAAAATAGACTCTCTGGCCAAAATTATAAGAACACAAATCCACAAACTCAAAAGAATAAGACCATAAGAAATCAAATCACAACCAAATATATAACCCAAACCACTTCAACAAAAAAAATAAGGAAAAAAGAACATAAAAACAAAAGAAATAAAAAACAATAAAGAACAAATTAATCATCAACAACTAGAAAAAATACACAAGGGGGTCAAAAAAATCAAAAAACAAAGAAACTTTAACATTGAAGAATATTATAAGATTGAAAATAATCATTACCATGACTACGAATTATAGAAACCAAAATTGATAAACCCAATGAACCTTCACAAACAGAAAAAACCAAAAAATAAACAACAAAAAACAAGCTATAATTAAATCTACATAAATAAAAATAAACAGAGAAATAAATAACTAAAACAACAAATTCCAATCTCAACAAAGTAATCAGCAAGTGCTTTCGACTAGAAGAAAAAGCCCAAATCCCACAAAAATAAGTAACAAAAAAATATAATCATATTGGCATTAAATAAGTTTTAATAATTTAATAAAAATATTGGTCTTGTAAATCAAAAATAAGGATTAACCTTTTAAAACTTCAGAGGAAAGGTAATAAACCATTTCGTTAATCCCCAAAACTAACATTTTAAATAAAATACCCCCTGAAATAACAAAACTACTGCTATCCACAAGAATAATAACAAGATTAATATTTACGCAGATAAAACACCCACTAGCCATAGGACTCATACTCCTCTTACAAACAACAATAATCTGCGTAATTAGAGGAACAACATACAGAAGATTCTGATTTTCATATATCCTATTCATAATCATAATCGGAGGAATACTAGTACTATTTATATACATAACAAGACTAGCATCAAACGAAATATTTTCACCATCAAACAAAATACTCACAACCGCAGCATTAATCCTACCAATCATAACAATAATTATACCAACAGTAACCAACAACAAAGAAATAAATAATCACAATATAATAATAGAAAATGAAATCACAACTACTACCACAGTAATATATAATCAAATAATAGGAACCATAACAACACTATTAGTTCTTTATATACTACTTACACTAATTGTAGTAGTAAACATTATTAATGTATCAAAGGGACCCCTACGACAAACAACATAAAATTAAACAATGAATAAACCCACACGAAATAGACACCCATTATTTAAAATCGCGAACAACGCCTTAGTAGATTTACCAACACCATCAACAATTAGAGGATGATGAAACTTTGGATCACTCCTAGGAATCTGCCTAGTAGCACAAATCGTAACCGGACTATTCCTAGCAATACACTACTGCCCAAATGTAGAAACTGCATTCAGAAGAGTAAGACACATTTGCCGAGACGTAAACTACGGCTGACTTCTACGAACCCTACACGCCAACGGAGCATCAATTTTCTTCGTATGTATTTATCTACACACTGGACGAAACATATACTACGGATCATTCAACTTCATACACACATGATCAGTAGGGGTAGCAATTCTATTCTTAACTATAGCAACAGCATTTATAGGATATGTATTACCATGAGGACAAATATCATTTTGAGGGGCAACTGTAATCACAAACCTTCTATCAGCAATCCCATATGTAGGTAATGAAGTTGTACAATGAGTTTGAGGAGGGTTCGCAGTAGATAATGCCACCCTAACACGATTCTTCGCCCTACACTTCCTAATACCCTTCGTAATTGCAGCAATAGTATTGATCCACCTTCTATTCCTTCACCAAACAGGATCAAACAACCCACTAGGGCTAAACAAAAACACAGATAAAATTCCATTCCATCCTTACTTCACAGTAAGGGACGTCGTAGGATTCGCAATTACCATTATATTACTGACAGTATTAACCCTAAAAGAACCTTACATCCTGAGAGACCCAGACAATTTCATCCCAGCAAATCCACTAGTGACACCAGTCCACATTCAACCAGAATGATATTTTCTGTTTGCCTATGCCATTCTACGATCAATCCCTAATAAACTAGGGGGAGTAATTGCCCTAGCTCTATCAATCGCAATCCTATTTATCATACCAACAAATAAATCAAAGTTCCGAGGAAGACAATTCTATCCAATAAACCAAATATTATTCTGAACTATAACAAACACAGTAATTCTACTAACATGAATTGGAGCACGACCAGTAGAAGACCCTTATATTCTAACAGGACAAATCCTAACAACACTATACTTCTTGTATTATATTCTAAACCCGATAATAACAAAATTTTGAGACAAAATAACAGATTAAAGTTAAAAAGCTATAGAATAAGCCTAATGTCTTGAAAACATTAAGAAAGAAGTTTAAATCTTCTATTAACTTATACCTAAATTAATACACTAAAATAAAGAAAACACAAAACATTTAACACCAATAAAAAACAAAAGATAATTCAAAGAAAGAGGCAAAAATCTCCTTCAGGCCAAATACATCAACTTATCATAACGAAACCGTGGCAAGGTACCACGAACCCAAATAAACAAAAAAGAAATAAAAGTAAGCTTTAAATAAAAAAAGAAAGAATAAATATCTCTACCCAAAAAAATAATACAAAACAATAGTCTCATAAAAAGAATACTAGCATATTCAGCCAAAAAAATAAGAGCAAATCCACCACCACCATACTCAACATTAAATCCAGAAACAAGTTCAGACTCACCCTCAGCAAAATCAAAAGGTGTTCGATTAGTCTCAGCTAAACAAGAAATAAACCAAACAAAAGACAAAGGAAAAGAAAAAAAAATAAGTCAAGAATAAACCTGAAAAAAATAAAAATAAGACAAATTATATCTACAAATCAAAACAACAAAAGAAAGCAAAATAAAAGCCAATCTAACCTCATAAGAAATGGTCTGAGCCAAAGCACGAAGACCCCCTAATAAAGAATAACCAGAATTAGAAGACCAACCAGCAATCATAACAGTGTAAACACCAAGTCTAGTGCAAGCTAAAAAAAATAAAAGACCCAACTCAAAAGAAATAAAACCTCTCAAATAAGGAATTAACGACCAAACCAACAAAGAAAGAAAAAATCCAAAAATAGGAGAAAAATAGTAAACTAAATAATTAGAAACCAAAGGAAAATATTGCTCCCTAGTAAATAACTTAATAGCATCTCTAAAAGGCTGAAAAAGACCGACATAACCGACCCTATTAGGACCCTTACGAATATGAATATAACCCAAAACCTTACGTTCCAACAAAGTAAGAAAAGCCACACCAACCATAACAAAAATTATCAACAACAAAAAAATAATAGATAGAAAAAAAAGGTCAAACATATACTACTTGTAAATAAAAAATTTACATTAATAGATTCTAAATCCAATGCACTTATCTGCCAAAATAGTAACCTATTAAAGATATTCAACAGTAATAAAATTATTCCAAATACCCGGTCCTCTCGTACTAAGGTATAATAAAAATTTATAGATAGAAACCAACCTGGCTCACGCCGGTCTGAACTCAGATCATGTAAGATTTTAAAGGTCGAACAGACCTAATCAATTTCAGCTTCTGCACCGAAAATTCACCTTAATCCAACATCGAGGTCGCAAACCTCCCCGCCAATAAGAACTCTCAAGGAAGATAACGCTGTTATCCCTAAGGTAATCTAATCTTATAATAAAAACAAATGGATCAAAAAAATACAAATAAGTATATAAAAACAAAGAGGAGTTAAAAAAATTCCTCCCATCACCCCAACAAAACACTTAACCCACTTTACAATAAAAACAAACGACTAACAAATAATGCAGAACTAAATGTAAAACTGTATAGCGTCTTCTCGTCCCATAAGAACATCTAAGAATTTTAACTCAAAAACTCAATTCAATTAACAATACAATTAAGACAGCTTATACCTCGTCAAGCCATTCATACCAGATCACAATTAAAGAACTAATGATTATGCTACCTTTGCACGGTCAAAATACCGCGGCCCTTCAACAAGCAAGTCAGTGGGCAGGCCATACTTAAAAAACTAACAAGAAAAGATGTTTTTGTTAAACAGGCGGGCATAAAACTTTGCCGAATTCCTTAAAAGAAATTAACACCAAAATAAATCAACAACACAAAAAGAAAAATTTACTAATTACACAATAATTACCATACAAATAAAAGAAAAGTAAACATCCCAATAAATAAATTAAATTAAAACCCAAATAAAAAAAAGAACAAATAAAATTTTAACATAATCAAATTGAAAATCAATATAAAATCCACAAAACTAAATTAATCAAATAAATTATAATAATAAAGTAGGGAGCTAATCCCCCCTAATCTCAGCATAAAATAAAACATTAAGTGCAACCAACAACAGAAGTTAAATAAAATACATGAATTAAATTCATTTCTCAAGAAACCAGAAACCATAAAAGACGAATAACATTTCACTACTAACAATATGTTATTAATACTAATGAAACAGTAAATAACACAAATTATTAACTCCTCTTAAATCGGGAAATAAAAATAAATAATAAAATTCAATGAACCCTGATACACAAGGTACGACAAACAAAATCTACTTCTAAAAAAACATTAAAACAAATTAACCCCTCACGGTACAAATAAACTATCGTTCTAAAAATTAAATCAAAAATATACAACAACCAAAATGATTCTTCAAAAAAAATCCAATAAAAAACAAACAAATAAAACAAGATAATCAACAAAATCAGATCATGTCGAATCGCACGACACAATAATTCAGCGTAAATGAAAACTCAACTAATAGAAATGATCTGAAAATATTTCAATCCAGCTGCACCTTCCGGTACAACCACTTTGTTACGACTTATCTCATTAACAAAAAACGAGAGTGACGGGCGATGTGTACATATCCCAGAACCAATTATCATAATAACAGTCTACAAATTATTACAACCAAATCCAATTTCATGCCAATATTCAAAATAACAATCCAAAAACCAATAATAATGTAATCCATCTAATTCCACTTAGAAACAAGCTGCACCTTGACCTGAAATTAATCAAAATAAAGAAACCAGAAAATTAAAAACCCTAAAAAGATAATCAATAAACGGCGGTATACAAACCAAAGCAACTAAGTAAGGTCCAACGCGGACTATCGATAACGGGACAGATTCCTCTGAACGGAATGAGATACCGCCAAATTCTTTAAGTTTCAAGAACATAACTAATACTACTCAAGCACATAAATTAACATTCTAAAATAATAGGGTATCTAATCCTAGTCTATATAAAGAATTTCATAGATTACAAATAGTTTAATAAAAATAAAGAAAAAAAAAATTTCACCTAAAAATTCTCAAAAAAAATTGAAAAAACTCAATAATAAAACTACCTAAGCCGAACACATTCAAATGTCTCCAAAGTATAACCGCGGCTAATGGCACAAAATTTAACCGAAACTAAAATATATTGCTAAATACAAGGATACTTGATCAACCAATAATAACTAATGAGAATTAATAAATATATAAATGCAATCCATCTAGAAGCACATCAATAACCACACAAAAACTTTCTTATAGAACAAACAAAAGCTGAATGACAAAGCAAGAATAAAACTTTATTGATTTATTAAATATGCAAACAAAATAGAACGGTTCAATATTTAATAAATCTAATGATATGAATTGAGTGTACAGGAAAGAGCAACGTAATTAAAGCGGTTTTCTCCCAGTCAAAAACGTTTTTAACCTCACCGGTCAAAAACCTATACGTCAAACAAGAACTAAATTGTTTAAACCCTTTTAACCCTTAAAATAAAAACACTAATAATAGCGCAGGTAAAGAAACAACTAATACAATTAAGTTATAACAAACAAACAAACGAACGATATCTGTAAATATGGAAATGCCAATTTTACTACAAACGTAAAGAAAAACGGGCAATAACCAAAAAACCT